AGATCTAGGCATAATTAGCAATCCTTTCTATAATCTATAATTAGAATTCTTTTCATTACCCTTCGGGGAAAATGATCCCACAAACAAAGGAATTGTACAATACGAAATAACATAAAACAGACTAATTCTAAAAATGTGGACCTTCCGCTCAAATTGTCCCATTTTGTTTGGACAAGGAGAGATATGAAATATTTGAATCAGATTGGATTTCATTACAATTTCGTAGTATACCAATGAACGGAACTATTACTATTTCATCTAAGATTTCATCTAAGTTGAATAACCAAGGACTTTCTTTTACTACGGATTTTGATAACTCTAGAAGTTTTGATTTGGTTATGATCCAAAGAGGAAAAAGAATAATTATTCCATGATAAAATAGAGTAGAGTAACCATCCGTTTTGTTTACATGACGTGTATACGTCATGCCATACAATGGAAATAAAAATCCATGGGACGATTCATGAATTTGTAATAGATCCATGGAGTAGCTGATGAGAGAAGTTGGTGTTGAGAAATAGGAAAGGAAATTTAAAAGGAATTATTCCTATGGAACCATTGATCGGTCATACCTGTACTGCAATAATATGAATGACTCGCTATTCACTCGGTTTCTGGTCAATAATAAGATTATGTAGGAGAGATGGCCGAGTGGTTCAAGGCGTAGCATTGGAACTGCTATGTAGGCTTTTGTTTACCGAGGGTTCGAATCCCTCTCTCTCCGTTTCTGTTAATTCACCAACGTGACCGACCACAATGTATCGAATCAAATAACAACTGATACCATTATTCCAGCAATAAGACTTTTATTTGATAGAAATTCTCTATTCCAGAAATTCTCTATTCCTAATTACATTACTGCGATACGTAAAATACAAATATCGGAAAGAGCAAAAAAGAAAAAAAATCCTACTGCTGATCTATTTGTAATACGTGAATGAGAAAAATGCGGATCAAGGCCCTTAGATCCATTTACTTCGTCGAAAAGAGGGCAAAATTCTCTGAATCTTTCTTTGTTATTTTCGTTAGGTTCAAGTCTGGCGGGAATAATATTCTACGACTAACAACTCATTTATTTTCAAACCGATCCATTTACTATCTATTATTTGATTTACTAATCCTTTATATTGGAATGAGTCAATAGTCAAATGTTTTGGCAATTCCTCAGGGGGGGGTGAAGCAATATAATTTTGAATCAGAGCTTTCGATCTTTGTTTATCCTTCGTAGTAATAATATCTCGGGGTTTGCAACGATAACTCGGTATATCCACTATATGACCATTAACTAAAATATGTCTATGGTTAACTAATTGCCTAGCTCTAGGAATGGTCGAAGCCATACCCAATCGAAAAAGGATGTTATCCAAACGCATCTCAAGTAGTTGTAGTAAAACCTGACCTGTTGACCCTTTGGCTTTTCCAGCGATATGTACATATCTAACTAATTGTCGCTCCGTCAGACCATAATGAAAACGCAATTTCTGTTTTTCTTCTAGACGAATACGATATTGCGATCTTTTCCCAGAACGCAATTGGGTTTTAAGATCACTTCCGGATTTAGGTCTTTTACTAGTTAGTCCTGGTAAAGTCCCCAGACGGCGTATTTTTTTGAAACGAGGTCCTCGATAACGAGACATAAAGACTCCTTTTTTTTTTATTTTATTGAAATTTCATTTTACAGAATAAATCTTAAATTAAGACTGAACTAAAGGATAAACAAAGCAAAGCTAAATTTACTGAAGTATTACAAAGTAGAATGAAATGAATTCTATTAATATCCGGATTTTTTGTATATGTATATATAGGAAGTTGAGGCTCCGTTTTATGATTTGTTCTGTAGAGATCTAATTGCTCCAATCCATTTTTTATTCATAGTTACGAGTTACCACGACATAATAGATCGTTGATCCAACATTTTGAGAAAAGGAGAGATTATCAATCGTGGAAAAATTGATAGAGAAAAAAAAAGCCGGCTATCGGAATCGAACCGATGACCATCGCATTACAAATGCGATGCTCTAACCTCTGAGCTAAGCGGGCTCACATAACAGAAATAGAAATAGTATAACAAATAGAAATAGTGTATAGGAATTCAGGAAACTGCTGGATCTTAGCTTAGGGCTATTAGCTATTAATTTAATATGAACTATAGTTCATAGTTCTATTGTTATATCTATATCATTATATCTATATTATTAGTTATAACTAATATAACTAATAATATAGAACTAGATATGACTAAATAGAATTAATAGAATTCTATTTTTCTAATAGATATTTTTCTAATAGAAATATATGACTAATTAGTATGTGACTAATTAGTAGAATTTTCATTCTATCATATTAATTACATTAATTATTATTTATACATTCTATTTTTTTTTATACATTTTATTTATATATTTATACATTATATTTATATTTTTTAATATATATATATATATGTTAATGAATATGTATATATATTAATGATAATTTAAAATTATAAACTATGATTATAAAAAATCTAATTATTTCTTAATATAAAAAAAATAAATTTATTTCTTAAAGTAAAGCAGTTATAGCAATAATTATAGCGTATAGCGAGCGGATCGGTCCTAAGAAAAGATAAGATAAGGATAAAGATACAATCCAAATTAGAATGAGACATTCTTCTGGTTTCATTCGGAAAAGGAAGAGATAGGACGAAAAAAAAAAGAAGAATGAATATCGACCGTTCCAGTATTCCAAATCGCACTGTAAAAAAGAAAGGGAGGGAGAAACATATATATATATGGGATATATCTATCCATATTGAATTGCGGATACATCAATGATAGAATCATTTCTGATTGAAACAAGGTTTATCCAATAGAAATAAACTGATAGAGGATCGCCAAAAAAATCAAATAGCATACGCTTTTTCGATATGGGAATCATTATCTAATGAATTCAACGGTTCCAAAATAAATGAAAGAGATGGGTGGAATTCCAACTGGATCTTGGTCTCAAATCAAAAGGGGATATGGCGAAATTGGTAGACGCTACGGACTTGATTGGATTGAGCCTTGGTATGGAAACCTACTAAGTGGTAACTTCCAAATTCAGAGAAACCCTGGAATTAAAAATGGGCAATCCTGAGCCAAATCTGTATTTTGATAAAACAAGGGTTTCTATTTATAAAACTAGAATAAAAAAAGGATAGGTGCAGAGACTCAATGGAAGCTGTTCTAACGAATGGAGTTGACTACGTTGTGTTAGTAGCTGGAATTCCTCTATCGAAATTACAGAAAGGACGGCCCCATATATCTAATACGTACGTATACATACTAACATATCAAACGATTAATCACGACCCGAATCTATCGAATATATATATATGAAAGAAAAAATTCAGAGTTATTGTGAATCCATTCCAATCGAAGTTGAAGGAAGAATCGAATATTCAGTGATCAAATCATTCATTCCAGAGTTTGATAGATCTTTTGAAAAACTGATTAATCGAACGAGAATAAAGAGAGAGTCCCGTTCTACATGTCAATACCGACAACAATGAAATTTATAGTAAGAGGAAAATCCGTCGACTTTAGAAATCGTGAGGGTTCAAGTCCCTCTATCCCCAACAAAAAGTCCATTTTACTTCCTAACTATTTATCCTCTTTTTTTCATCAGTGGTTCAAACAAAATTCACTATCTTTCTTTCTCATTCACTCTACTCTTTCACAAATGGATCCGAAGAGAAATCTTTGGATCTTATCCCAATTTGGATAGATACGATACCTGTACAAATGAACATATATGGGCAATGAATCTCTATTATTGAATCATTCACAGTCCATATCATTATCCTTACATTTATTAGATAAAATTTTTTAATACTTTACTTTATTTAAACTTTATTTAATACTTTACTTTATTTAGATTTAGTCCCTTTAATTGACATAGATACAAGTACTCTACTAGGATGATGCACGGGAAATGGTCGGGATAGCTCAGTTGGTAGAGCAGAGGACTGAAAATCCTCGTGTCACCAGTTCAAATCTGGTTCCTGACACATGAATAATATATCGGATAGATATTCATACAAATTAATCGAGACAGATCAGGATATATATTAATAGTCAAGAGCATGATACATACTTATTCATCTAGCGTATAGATATATACCTCCATTTTTAGAGATGGGTAAAAAATATATGTATGGTTATGGTAAAGAACTAAAGTGGGATTATGTTCCCTTTTTTTGTTTCTTTTTTCTTTCTTGTTTGTTCATATTGTGCTTTCTCTCACTCAAAAAGAGTGTTAAGTCTTCATATATATATCAAATATAAAAAAAAAAAAGAAAAAAGTTTTAAAAAAACTTAAAAAAAAGTATAGAGGGGTTGAAGGATAGGAATAGACAGGATGCATTTCAGACACAGTATAAATAAAATTCAATCCCTTTTTATTTCGGAATTTCGCTTTTTCTTTTATATTTATTCTATTTCTTCACTCTTGCTTACGTTACTTTCCGAGGTCTGTCTAAGTGATGTGCGCGGTACAAAGTTCATGGTGCAGAACTCTTTTGATTCATCTTTTTGTTTCTGCTCATACAAAATAGATATTATCTTTTCCAAATTCGGGAATAGCAATGAAGCCTTTTTTAGGCCTATCCATAATACGAATTAGAGTCCAGTTACTCTGTTTCATCTAGAACAGAACGTAAAAATATTCCTTGACTTGAATGAAATCTGGAGTTGTGTCGTATAAGTGAACATTAGTTTCCTTATCATTCAATGAGCATCTTGTATTTCATAGAAATTGGGGGTAATATAGTCCTTACGTAAGGGCCAGCCTATCCAACTTTCAGGCATCAAGATACGTTTAAGGCGTGGATGATTATCATAGGAGATTCCCAACATATCATAAGATTCGCGTTCTTGAAAATCAGCACTTTTCCAAATCCAGAAAACAGACGAGATTCTAGGATTATTCTTCGGGACAAATACTTTTATGCATACTTCTTCTGGTTTATCTACACC